GAAGAGCAAAAGACCTTGGACACGTAATGGATCTTGAAGTACTATTTCGGCATCCCCCTGACCAAATCCACCGACATTAGGATTACTTGTTAATGGTTGATCGAATTTGATGGATTCACCCTCTGAAATAAGAAGTTCTGGTCCTGGAGGGATAATATCAATCACTTGACGCCCATCCGATGTATCCGCTATGGTTATTTCGTATCCCCCTTTTTCTTTTCTTACAATTTTACTTACTATACCTGTTGCCGTAGCATTATAAACTGTATTGTTACTTTTGCTTCCGTCAGGATAAATCTGACCCCTTCCCCTATTCCCTCCTACATATATGGGATATTTTAAAAAGTGAACATCTTTATTAGTAGCGGGGTCGGGGGAAACAATAGGAAAGGTGATTTCGCTATATTTCTGACCAGGAACTGGACCTATCACAAGAATATGTTTTTTATTGGGGCGATAGCTCTGAAAAGAAAGATTACCTATCTTTTCTTTTATCTCGGGAGAAATCCGATCAGGTGGAGCTAATTCAAAACCTTCTGGTAAAATAAGAACAGCTCCCACATTCAAACTCCCTTTTTTACCATTAGCAAGAACTTGTTTCAATTGCATATCATAAGGAATTTTCACAACTGCTTCAAATACAGTATCAGGAAGTACCGCTTGTGGAACCTCAATATCCACGGGTTTATTAGCTAAATGGCAATTGGCACACACAATACGCCCAGTCGCTTCTCGTGGATTTTCATAACCCTGCTGTGCAAAAATGGGATATGCATTTGAAATGGATGCCCAAGTTATTATATATAGCATAAATGATACAGAAATGGATCGAGTAATCTCTTCCCTTAGCCAAGAAAAAGGATTTCTAGTTTGCATGGTCCAATCATTGATCCCAAGAATTTCTACAATAAGATTAGGTAGGTCACTAGTATAATTCCCTATCCACAATTTTGCTATTTACTTTTACTGAAATCATTTTACTGGAATTTCAATATAGGAGGAATCGCCCCAAACAAAAGTAAATACGACTTTTCTTTATTTATTTGTTTATTTAGTATTTAGAAAGTATAAGATTAGAATTGGATCAGTAAATCATTTTTCAGTCATTTATTGAATGATAAATTACTACAAGTGATGAAGAGACGCGATTTAAATAACGGAAGATCCAATATTTAAAAATTGTATCTAGAATGACTGGAAAGGTGGAAACAAGACCAGATAGAATTTGATTATTATCAGCAAATCCAAAATCTTTGTAAATATAATCAATCATTAGTTCCCAACCGTGAGGCGAATGGAAGCCGATACATAAATCCGTTAATAAAAGAATAGAAAAAGCTTTGAGTGTGTCACTTAAATTATATAGAAATTCTTGAATCCAAGAATTAATAATAAGAAGTTCTTCCTTACCCAGAATGGAATAACCACTTAGAATAAAAAAACATATTATATTTGTCGCGAAGTGCAAAATTGTATGGATACGATACTCATTGTGCATCGTGATAAATTGGATGGTTTCTTTGTGGATTCCTATAAGAAGTTTTTGTAAATGGGTTTCCGGGTATTCCTTTATCATTTCATCCAAAAGGAAGAGTTCTTGTAATTGTATAAATTTTCCTATAACACTCTTTTCTTGAATATCATTTAAAAAAGTTTTGGATTGCCTAGTATTCCACCAATTAGTAATCCAAGTTTTCAGACTTTTATTACATGAGAGAGAGATCCACCAGGGCAAAAATAATATAGATGCAAGATATAGAAGAGGAATCCATTTTTTTTTTTTTGCCATTTTTCATCTGTGAATTGTTAATGAACCTACCTCTTTTGTTGACTCGATGCGATCTAATATTTCTATCACGCATGAGTTATATTCTAATATATAGAATAAGAATCTACTTCGAATTCGAATGAGAAAATAATCAAAAATAGAGTTTCCAGGATCCAATTTGAAGCAATTCCTTTCATTCAATGAATGGATCGACCACTTTAAGTTTCACATAATTAATAATTAATATTATTCGAATTTCGAGATGAAAAAAATGCTTTTTCTTTTTATCAAAAAAAAAAAAAAACGATAATGATTGGTTTAAGTGAATTTGGATATGCAAAAAAGGATTTTTGCGTACAAAAAAAAGAGTTTCTTTTATTAGAACGATTTCGTATACGTCTGCTTTGGCTCCACTTGGACATTCTCAAGAAATTTCAGTATTGTTGAATTTTTTTCCGAAAGTATTTAGTCTTCTTCAGTTCATTTCAAAATACTTCAATCGGTACACACAAAAAGTAAGCCAATTCGGAGGCTTTTTGCTCAATTTCTCGTGTAGTCAAATTCTCATCAGTACGGGTTAAAGGAATAGCTCCCTGTCCCCTGATTTCCATATAAAGGACACGACGAGTATAAATACCCTCTTTCACTTCTATTCTGATGGACTGAATATCTTTCATAAGGAATTGTAAAAAGATACGACGATTTTTTCCAGGAAATCCCCAACGAAAAATACACACTAGTCCTTCTTTTCTATCAAATCGATCATAACCGCTACCCACATTCCAAAAAATAGTGCCCCACAAATAGGAACTAATAAAGAGACCCGCGATCCCATAGAAAGACATTACAATCCCTTGTGGAAAAAAAATGATTTGCTGAGACGAAAATAAAGATATCAAATTCTTACCAAGATAACTGGAAATTCCAACCAATAAGAATCCTAATGAACCTAAAAAAAGGATAAAAGCCCAGCACAAATTACTTGTTTTTCGAGACCCCACTATAAATTCTATCCATATGGACTCTAATCGCCAACTCATACATATTATATCCAATTACATTTTTTTGGAATTGATAATTTTTTGTGTTTCCGAAGTAACTCTCATCAACTAGCACTCTTTTTATTTTTTATGGGAACCTTAAAGAAAAATTCATCGAATTAGTTATATCAAATATCTAAAAAAAAAAGCATACCCTTCATATGATCCCCTGTGAATACTAAATAGATTTACTTTCATTTCATACATCTGTCCGATCGAGATCCGTTTTTGAAAATGGGTAAGGTAGAATTCTTTTTTTTTTTTTTTTTATGTTGGGAGGAATCTATATGTTATAGAATATTCTACTAACTAGATATCTGCATTAACTAAGTCTTGAAAAAAAAAAAATGGATAATCTCATCAGATCTAAAAAATCTGATTTTTTTGAACATGAAGAAATAAAGAAACCATTGCAATTGCCGGAAAGACTAGACCTACTAAAGGCACAAAAATAGAGGGTAAATTCGTTAAAGTTGTCATAGAATGAGTACCTCATTTTAATATCTGTACCTGTGATTGTTATATTCTGAATATTAAAGATATCTTAGAATTATTTTTATTCTATATTTTTTATTCTATATATAGTTATATATAGATATTATTATACTTATTATAACTTATTATACTAAAATAAGATGATAAGATATCATTTAGGTATAATAAAAGCGTGGAGCTGAAATAATTCACTCAGAACACCTTTTAAAGGATTACGTGGTACAATTGAATCCAATAAGCCCTTATGAAATAAAAACTCAGCCGCTTGTGAACCTTCAGGCACTGTCTTATTCAATGTTTGTTCAATTACTCTTTTACCCGCAAACGCAATATAAGCATTCGGTTCAGCAATAAGGATATCCCCCAACATACCAAAACTTGCTGTTACCCCACCAGTAGTAGGAGATGTAAGAATTGATACATAGAATAACTTTTTATTTGATTGATAATCATATAAAACAGAAGATATTTTAGCCATTTGCATCAAACTCAAACTCCCTTCTTGCATCCGAGCTCCTCCCGAAGCACAGACTAGAATAAGAGGTAAAAAATGATTGGTAGCATACTCAATCAAACGGGTAATTTTCTCGCCTACTACGGATCCCATACTACCCCCCATAAACTGAAAATCCATAACCCCAAGCGCTACCGGAATACCCTTTAGTTGACCTGTACCCGTTTGAACAGCGTCAGTTAATCCTGTCTTTTTTTGATAGGAATCTAGACGATCTTTATAAGGTTCCGCTTCCGAATGAAATTCAATAGGATCCAGAGAGACCATGTCTTCATCCATAGGAGTCCAAGTGCCCGGATCAATCGAAAGTTCGATTCTATCTGAACTACTCATTTTCAAATAATATCCACATTGTTGACAAATATTCATTTTTGACTTCAAAGTTTTCTTATAATTTAATCCATAACAAATTTCGCATTGACTCCACAAATGCCTATATTTTTGAGTTATATCAAGACCTTTACCTTTAAAACTTTCTTTTCTAGTTAAACCACTACCAGTTAGACTCCTTTTTCGATTTCTATTGAAATTTTCGCTTTCACTACTCTTTACACTTTCACTACAAATAGAATTATAAATGTAAATGTCATTATAATTGTCACTACCACTTAAAAAGGAACTATCAATACCAATGTGCGAACGAAAATAGGAATCAATGCAACTATTAAGGTGCTTATTCCAATTAGATTTACTATCATACATGTATGTATCATAGTGGGGATCGTCATCACTTTGAAATTGAATCTCAAATTTTTGATTTTCAATATCAAAATAGATAAAATAAATATCCCGATTTCTACCTCTAACTAAAAGGGTATCCTTCGAGACGAAATTCCGAATGTGCTTGACACCGACTAAATGATCAATATTATTGTAATAAGTAGAATGCTGAGCCCAACCATAAATGTTTTTATCCCTATCTATAACTATAACCCGGTCTTCTTTTATACTAGTACTTTCAATAGTATCAAAACTAGGCCTTGATTTACTTAACCCACACCTGTATTCTAATTCTGTCTTAGACAAGATTGAATTGAACCACGATTTTTCCATAGAGTTTTTTGACCTCTATTTCCATAAAAATCGAATAGATGAATAGTCATTATATGAAATATGAATATGATGAAACTCCTTTTTCAATTCGAAATTTTTCGAAATTGGAATTTATACTAATTCTAATCTA